TCCTTCTAATTTTTATAAGAAAAAAGTTCAAACCCTTTATGCATGCACCTCCGTACAAGTGCTGCGTACAAGTTCCGGCCAGGCTGATTGGGAAAGATCAAACCAATTTGAACCGCTCACATCACAGTAGTAGTAGCGTAAAGGCCGTAAGTCGGGGGCGGCCATAACAGAAGGCTATTACTTGCACATCTCTCTCTAGATATCTAGAGAGAGAGAGAGAGATCCGCTGCGTGAGCAACCCGACTGTGCTTTACATGTGCTCTACAGGCCGAACTCCATCTTTCTTCCCAACGAGCCCATTTTTTTTGAAGACGGGCGTTGCGTTCGGTTCGAAAGGCATGGTTTTCAGTATGTCTCCAGATAGAGCCCCCACTCGCCCGGCTAGCTAGTGAGCGGTTCTTTCGGGCGGGAAGCTGGCCGGGCCCTACGGGCGGGCATCTCCCGCAATGCAAGCAGCATTGTTCGCCACCACCCGGGAAGCAAAAGATTATAGAGTCCAGGCTTAAAATACATGCATAGATAGTGGTCTAATGACAAGGGCCGACGACGGAAGCTCGGGACGGAGCCGTATGATGCGGAAGTCTCACGTACGGTTCCCTGAGAAGGGAGTGGCTACCTACTGGAGCTTCGACCAACCACCGCCGGTCAATTCTGCTTTGGGGCCACCCCTTACTCTACCATTATTATAGGGGTCTGGGGTTCGAGACAAAGAAAGATCAAGGCAGCATATCAGTTTTTTCTTTATACTTTACTTGGATCTGTTTTTATGCTATTAGCTATTCTGTTGATTCTTCTCCAAACAGGAACCACCGATTTACAAATATCATTAACCACAGAATTTAGTGAGCGGCGCCAAATCTTTCTATGGATTGCTTCTTTCGCCTCTTTCGCCGTCAAAGTGCCTATGGTACCAGTTCATATTTGGTTACCCGAAGCTCATGTAGAGGCACCTACGGCAGGATCCGTCATCTTGGCAGGAATTCCTTTAAAATTGGGAACCTACGGGTTTTTAAGATTTTCAATACCCATGTTTCCCGAAGCGACACTTTGTTCCACTCCTTTCATTTATACTCCAAGCGCGATTGCAATAATATATACTTCCTCGACCACTTCAAGACAGATCGATCTTAAGAAGATCATTGCTTACTCCTCAGTAGCCCATATGAATCTGGTGACTATTGGTATGTTTAGTCGGGCGGCGGCCGTTAGGTCACCTATTTTTAGTTATGGACACACAAGGCCAAAACATGTGTGCCGGGCGTGCGACCCATCAACCTACTAGCAATGGGGGAGAAAACATAGCATGTCGCAACAAAAGCTTGATTCGAGGCGTCAGCAAAACACTGCCGTCTGTTCCAAAAGCAAAAAGCCCTTAGCGCCCCGGGACGGGAGTGGGGGACCGGCCCTACGCGCAGGCAACAGCAGCACCGGCTCTACGAAGTAAGAATCTAATCTTTCCGTTGGCTTTCCCAATTCATTCGTGAATAAGAATGAAAGGGCGTGAAGCGAGCGCTTCTAGCTGCTTCGCCTGCTTCTGATTATGGCGGCTATGTTGGCGTGGCGGAAATTAACGAAAAGCGATATGAACGTGCTATTTTAAAATCGATTGATAGATAGCCTGATCTCTTCTGTTCTGATAGATCGAAAGAGTAGGAATGGATAGAGAGGGGGAATCTATAAAAAAAAAGGCGTCTCTTTGAGACCCTATTTCTATCTATTGATGAGACAACTATCTATTCTTGATCCATCAGAAAGAAATCGATATTTTTCTGATGGAGTCTACATCGTACGTAGAGCGCCCAAGCGCTTTTTTGGCCAGCTCTGTTCTCTTATCCATCGGTCCAATGCACTGGGCCCATCTCATAGAGGTACACAATTTTAAGTTGTGTTGTTGTTGTTCGCCGCCTCGACGCATTCCCTTCTCTCCCCGGCATCGTCTCACACAGAAGGAGTGCGGAGCCCCGGCCCGACCTGTAGGTCCGCTAACGTAAAGCGAGGAGTTGAGCCTGAACTGGCGAACCGAAGTCACTTTTGGAACCATACTTCCGACAGCTAACACGTGTATAGTCCAGCGGGAACGCGCAGCGCAAACGAACGTGAGCTGCTATACCGAATCCCCCGCTGGCCATCGGGGACCGAGTGGTAAGGCCATGATCCGCAGGGGAACGGATCACTCATTCTTCCATTGGGGACAGGTGCGCGAACGACAACTCCAAACGTCACACATCCGCCGTCTATCTACCGTTTAGGTGGCACCAGCGAGATCCAGCTAAGGTAAGGAACTTCGTGTCGCGGCTGCTCCACTCCGCTGCGGTCTCATGAACTGAACTTCGTTGCCTTCCCGCGCGCGAAGCGAATGGGCGCTGTGCCGTGGGTCAGTTTCGGGGCGGGGGGGGGCGAAGAGAGACCAGAAGAATGATTCATTTGGATCGACGAGCTTTTTCAGCCCCAAAACTAAGAATCAATGGAATGTCTGTCTATCCATGAACATCTATTCTATCTGTATATCTAGGGGATCTATCTATACATATAAAAGTTTTTTATGGCATGATCGCCTAGCCGTAGCCGCATATCAGCTGCGCTCAATATGCGGGATTTCTGTTGGATCAGATCTTTCGCTTTGCCAGAAGCAAGACGAGTAAGCGGAGCTGTCGTAGAAGCAGTAGCTTCCCCCGGCCGACCGACTAAAATACAACAGTCGCGACCTACTTTGATTCAAAAAAAAGAAAGGCGAAGGGTTTGGCAACAAGCAAACGGCTTTCTATCATAGTTGCAAGGGTTCCCTTAACTACTTAACAAAGGCAGCTTTCGGTTGGTTTCATAAGAGAGCTGTTCACTACAAGCTATCAGCGCTGTCTTAGATTGAACGGCAATAAGATAAGTCGACGTTCAATCTCTAAGGCGGGTTTCCGCTGAGAATAGTGTTCGTGCCCAAAGGTGAACAAAGCCCTAGCTTCTAGAGTTCGCTGCTTTTCCCAGGCTGTATAAGGGCTTATACTGCTCGCCTTTGTTTGATATGTTCATTCAGTAACAATACAAACTACAACTCCACAAAAGTGGAAGGGCCACTATAGATAGAAGTAGCCTATAGTATAGTAGTCGGCCTAACCAAAGCGTCACGACAACATAAAATGACTCTTATGAATGGAATCTTAAGTAGGGGGCTTAGCCCGCCCGCCTACCAATCAAAGAGGCTGAGAGTAAGCGTAAGCTCACCCGTAAGCTCGAAGAGCTTCCCTTCATTCGCTTCGCGGGAGCCGCACAGCACATAGTTGGAAGTCAGAGGGCCCATACTACCTGCCTAACCCTTCGCTCCGAGGGACCGTAGATCGGAAAGCGCCTTATAAATCACCCCATTCATCCAAAAGAGAAGGGGCCTATGTATTTGCATGACCCCTGCGGATGTTACCCTATATACACCCGGAGCCAATCCCCTAGCGGTCCTGCCACCACGCCGCAGAACGGAAGCTCGTGTGGAACCTTTTATTTCTGGCGTAAGAGTGGTGGAACGTAACAAAATATGACACCCGAAGCACCTGGCCCGCCCCTTCTTCTTCGGTAAAGCCAACCTATTTTTCGCCAGTGCTGACGCAGTGCGCACGTATATAAGGAAAGAAAAATCCCAGTGGGGGTGGAGAATGGGGGCCGGTGCCTTTCTTTTACGGCCTAAACTCCTATTTGTCAGCCGTGGGGAACTACTGCTCAGTCGGGAGGGGGGGAAAGGCTTGGGCCTACCTATCCCGATAGGACCCCATAAAGGAACGGGAGCTGTTGAGAGGTTCCATATTGCCGAGCCGAAGGGCAGGGCAGCACTTCTGTACGTGATCGTAGTATGTCACGTCGTCTCGTTCCCGCTGCATCGAAGAGTACCTATGCACTATGTTCCGGTTCACTGATAAGGAAGATAGAGTTGGGATGGGGGTCTACAATGTGATACTTAAGTATGACCCGGGGAGATAGATGCTAACTATGGGTAGGAAGCAGGAACCATTATTACAAAATTTCGGGGCGTTACAAATATCTTATACTACCATCAATCGAAAGAGCGGAACGACCAGAGAAAGAAGTGAAGTTAGAAAGCCGTATGATAGGTGGTAACTATCTTGTATGGTTCGGGGGGTAATCGGCGTACTCCGATCAGTGGGGGGAATCTTTGGCTCTATCGAACATACAGGGAATTGGAGGTAGCATTCTACCGATGTCAAGTCATGGACTGGTTCCTTCAGCCCTTTTTCTATGTGTTGGTGTTCTATATGACCGACATAAGACTCGACTTGTTAGGTATTACGGAGGTTTAGTGAGCACCATGCCGAATCTCTCTACCATTTCCTTCTCTTCCACTTTGGCCAATATGAGTTCACCTGGTACTAGCAGCTTTATCGGGGAATTTCTCATCTCAGTAGGAGCTTTCCAAAGAAATAGCTTAGTAGCCACATTAGCAGCGCTTGGGATGATTTTAGGCGCGGCGTATTCCCTTTGGCTATATAATCGTGCGGTTTCTGGAAATTTAAAACCCGATTTCCTCCATAAATTCTCCGATCCAAATGGCAGAGAAGTTTCCATATTTTTACCTTTTATTGTTGGAGGGGCGACCGTCCGTTGAACTACCAAAGAAAAAAGGGTAAACCAATGTGATCATGACATTGTAGGTGCTTGCGATGGGACGGGTGCGACTTCCCTCAGTTGGTTTGGGTGGCATAGCCCGTTGCAGAAGTCCCCTTTTGATCCATTTCTTTAGTCTTTAGGGAGCCAAAGCTTTACTAATAAAATAAGGCTCGCGCAGGGGCGCTCACGTTTTTTGGTTGAGCCCTATATTTCTGGGTGGGACCGAGAGAAAGAAAGGACGGGGGGAAACCATGCATGGTACTTCTCGACCGTGTCTCCGAGGGACAGTTGAACGAGCGACTCATGAATGCTGCCGGGTTGGACGAGCCAATAACTCGAACGCGTTCGGTCTGTTTTTTGAACAAGAATCACAGCGTTACCTTACCTTCACCATG